AATTATTTTTTATAAATTATAAATAGAATTATTAATTTCAATTTCAAAATGGAATATTTTAATATTATTTATTATTTAATTTAAAATTAAATTAAATTCATTTTAGTAATGTAGAATTTGAAAATCTCAAATTTTTATTAGAATTCTATTTATTTTTTTTTTTATTCTTTATTAGTTAGATTTTTGATTAGTATTAGAATTTATTATTATTTATAAGTTATTCTATTAAATTAAAAATCAATTAAATTGAAATTTTAAATTAATAAGTAACTATTAAATTTGAAATTGAAATTAATAAATACTAAGATTAATATAGTAAAATTAAAATAATATATAATTCTATTCTAAATTATTAAAATAGAAATTATTAAATTATTATTCTAATTATATAGAATATATAGAATAGAATATATAGAATTCTATAGAATAATATTAATATAGAGATAAGATAGAAATATGAAATTAAATAAAAAAGAATATAAAAAAAAGAAAGGGCCCTTTTCAATTGGGGAGAGATGGCTGAGTGGACTAAAGCGTCGGATTGCTAATCCGTTGTACGAATTTTTCGTACCGAGGGTTCGAATCCCTCTCTTTCCGTTTCCATCAATGATTTGGTATTTTATTTACCTTTTGAATTTATAGAACAGAGTCTCTTTTGTTTGTTTGTTTGATTTTTTTTATTTTTATTAACGATATTTCTATTTATTATTTATTATTATATTTATATTCTTTTTTTTATTTCTTTTTCAGATTTCAGAATAGTTAAAATTGAAAGATGTAAAATAGATAATAATCATATTTTAAAATCAAGCACAAGCAAGGAAAACACAGAAAACAAAAGAATAAAAAATATGATTTTTTATTCTTCACGTCCGGGATTACGTCCTGGATCGTTAGATAGGAATCCGAAGATGAAAAGAGAAACAAAGAATATCACTACCGTGTAAACAAAAAGTTTTAGAGTAAGCATTACACAATCTCCAAGATCATTAAAAAAAAGAAAGAGAATAGATTCTCCTATACTACACACGAGGATTCACACTGTAAAACTTATCTGATCTTAGAAATTAAAATTGTTAAAATGTTCGAATCTTTTTTTCGAATAAATTCTGAATTTTTCTAGGACAGTATTCAAATTAAAGATCTCATCGAAAACTTACAGCAGCTTGCCAAACAAAAGCTAAGAGCAAAAAGAGTACAGGTATTACTGGCATAATATCCACAATTGGATTCAAAAAAGCATAGGCTTCAGGTAATTTCACGAAGAAAAAACTACTTGAATAAAGAGCAGAGTTAATACAAATACAGACCAAACTAAAGATATTAAGCATAACAAACATTTTGTTCTTTAAGATAATTGTATTTTTTCTTTTTGTGAATTAAATTAATAAAAATTCAAATTAAGTTAATATTATTATTAATTAATAATAAATAATATATATATTCTGAATTTTCTAATACTAATAAATCCATTTCATTTCGTTTTTTTTTATTTCATTTATGATTTATACTATTAATTTTAATATACTATTAATTAAATATTTAATTAATATAAATATATTAATTAATTAAATTAATATTCAAAAAAGATATTAATTAAGAATATCAATAAGAAATAAAAAAAAAAGAAATCACAAAAATGGAAAATCAAAATAATAATAAAAATCGAATACGAATAATAGAATAAAATACAATAAATATTAGAATAAAATAGAAGAATATATAGAATAAATAAAAAAAATAGAATTAATTACGAATAAAATGATGAATCAAATAAGAAAAAGTAGACCCCAAAAATCCTTCTTTGATTTGAACTTATCCAATTCAAAATCTTTCCATTCTGAAATAAAAAGAAATCCAAAATAGAAGAAATCAGACTTTCATGCAATATCTTAATTGAATTATATATAATGATCAATAATTTCAGTTTCATTCTATATCTAGACATATCAAAATTATAGCAACAATTTATTCTTTAGAGATATTTAGATATTTGGACTGGAATTGACGAACAACCAATATCAATAATAGTGTAGTGTTTAGTAGTGTCGAATAGAAATAGAAATGGGGCGTGGCCAAGCGGTAAGGCAACGGGTTTTGGTCCCGCTATTCGGAGGTTCGAATCCTTCCGTCCCAGAGCATATCCATTCATGATATATATCATATCTGAATACAAATTCTATATCATAATCAAAATCAAATTGTCCTTTTTTGAGAAACCTTTTGTTTATTTGTTTAAGAGTATATAATATTGGGTAGAATGTGATTCTTCTTTTTTTTTTTAATGATTCGTCTCTAAATCGAGTCGCTTTGAAAATGTAGATTCAAAAAGAACTTCTTTTTTTTTATTCGTCTTATTGTATATTCAAAATGTATATTATTATTTTAATAAAAACTAATAAATTTAATAAAATAAAAAATCTAAAAAAAGAAGATTTTTTCTATTAGTTATATATTTATAATTATAATAATTATATATTTTTATTTTTATATTGAATATTAATTAATAATATATTTCTATTTATTTTTTAGAATATTTTCTAAATTTATTAATTATTAATCTATTTATAAATTCAAAATTTATAAATTTCAATTTGATAATAAATAAAAATCTTCTATTAAAATTTTGAATTCTAATATTTTTTGCTATTTTTCTTTTTTTGAATAAGAAGATTTCGAATCTCTATTTTTCTAAAAAAGAAAATAGAAATAGAATAGAAATTCTATTCCTACAATATCGAGTTAATTTTCTTTTTTTTTATACTTCTTTACTTTTACTTTATAAATTTGCCATTCATATGGAAGGAAAAAATATGGATTATTATGGATCCATTGAATCAATGACTATTCATGATTTCAGAATTGAATCAATTACATGCCGGCTCCAAACTAGAGGAATGTTATGGTAAAGCTTCGTTTGAAACGATGTGGTAAAAAGCAACGTGCGACTTGAAAGACATGATTCCATTAGCCGTGGATTCTTACATCCACCATTTTTATATTATATAGAAATGAAGGTGCTCTTTCTCGACATCGTTTGTTCTATTCCACTCGAATTTCTTTTTTTGGGGAGCAGAGAGGGTTTGATGATGGAAATAGTACATGATGGAGCTCGAGTTGATTCATTTCTCAGGGGCAAGTTTCTAGGGTTAGTGAAAATTAATAAGTTAGAACAACTTCGTAAGTATATTTTCGCTATAGAAATCGAAAGGATCCAATTCGAGCAAGTTAAAAAAAAAAAGTAAAATTTGTTGGAATTGGTAAAACTATTTCGATCAAAAGTGGATCTGGGGGAATCAACCATCTATTTGTACGATTCTTTGATGGAAAGAAATAAAAAAATTGGTATGTTGCTGCCATTTTTGAAATGATTAAAGATCCTCGAAATAATGTCTAAACCCAATGATTCAAGGAAAAGCTAACGGATCGTGGAACAAGTAAATACCGTTTTCAATTGTCTCAACAACTATATTAGACTGACTGAAGACGAAAAATGGATTCTAAAGGAGACAGACAAGAAAGGGTGTAGAGACCGCTCAATAAATGAAATAAAATACCTAATTAAAGGTTTTGTTTTCCTTTGAGTTATTTGAGAGTTATCCAACTTGAGTTATGAGGTTGCGAATACGAGTGATTTTCTTTTTTCGGGAAAGAATAAGAAAAAAGTATTTAATTTAAATCATAGTCTAATGGATTTGATGATTTTATGAATCTATTTGACATCATAATTCTATACATAGACAGAATTTTGAATTTTCTCGAGCCGTACGAGGAGAAAACTTCTTATACGTTTCTAGGGGGGGTGTATTGTTTATCTATCCCAATGAGCCGTTTATCGAATCGTTGCAATTGATGTTCGATCCCGAAGAGAGGGGAGAGATCTTCGGAGAGTGGGTTTTTATGATCCGATAAAGAATCAAACCTATTTAAATATTCCTGTTATTCTATATTTCCTTGAAAAAGGCGCTCAACCTACAGGAACTGTTCAGGATATTTCAAAAAAGGCGGGTGTTTTTATGGAACTTAATCCTAATCAACAAACGAAATTCAATTTCAAAATAAATAAATAAAAAAAAAAAAAAGAAAAAGAGGGGGTGGATGACTTTTCTATAGATTTATATAATCCTTTTCTCTCTTATCCCCCCATCCCCCCGCTCTCTTGTTCTATTCATACCTAATTTTTTCATACCTAATTTTGGTTTCTTATTGCTGCCATAGAATGCTGTTTTTTATAACTACAAAAATCCATTTTTATTGATAATATAAAAATGGGCAAATGAATAAAAATAAACTAAATTAAGTAATAAATGAAGTAATTGGGTCTATAAATACATTATCCTCAAGGAGCTGGTTTTTGTTAGAATTCTCTGAAGAACTTTAAAAAGAAAGGGGGGTTAGGTTAAGCTTTCTTATTCTATTTCTATTTATTCTATTTCTATTTATTCTATTTATATTGATTGAATTATTCTATTTTTGAATTTTTATTGATTGAACAAATCCGATCTCTACCTTTTTCTTTAATTTTTGTATCCGCCTTTTTTGTATCTATGTCGATTATTTATGTAGTGTTAATACAACAAGATTGCTTGGTTTTTTTATTTACTTTACTTTAATTTAAAAATTGAAAATGGAATTGTATTAAGAACTTTATTAATTATATATTTAGTAATTATATATTTAATTTAGTAATTATATATTTTTATTCTTAGTATTTATTATTTTTTGATTTTTTATTAGTAATTTGAATTAAATTCAATTGGATTTCAATTGGTATTTATTCAATTTAATATTTAAGTTTTTAATTCGTTTATTTTCTCCATTGTATTCTTTTTTCAACATTAATATTGACAACAGTGTATCAAACAAATATAATCCGATCGTGAATAAATGGATCCATTTATTCCCGTTCCATAGGATTTTTTTTTACTTCATCAAATAGATGGGTTCGTTGGATTTTCTGGGATAGAAAGAAGAAAAGAAGTTCTTTTTTTTAATAAAAAAAAATTCAAGAAATACTTTTTTGAATTTTGAATTAAAGAAATCTTTTTCTTTATATCTTTATAATTATTTCTTTATACTATACTTTCTAATTTAGAATATAATAATATACTAAATAATATACTATATAATAATAATATAAATAATAATAAAAATAAAAATTGATAAAAAATTTTAAATAAAAATAAATTAAATAAACAAAATTAAAATAATGTATAACAATAACAAATGTATAACAATAACAAATGTATAACAATAACATAGGAGACAAAGAGGCGGTCTATAAATTGTTATTTTCTTTTTTTATCTGTTATCTTCTGAGAAAATCTTTTGTATTTTAATCTGATCTGAACATTTTTATGTTCAGAATCGATTCGACTTCGACATTTAAAATCCTTTTTCTGGATTTTCTATTTTCATTTTAATGGAATATTTTTCCAATTCAATCTTTTTATTTATTTTGATTGCGGTTGTATCTACACATCTTATTAGTTTATTTTTGTAGTTTATTTTTTTAGGGTTGCTAACTCAATGGTAGAGTACTCGGCTTTTAAGTGCGACTCCAATTTTTACACATTTCTATGAAGCAATGGATTCGTCCATACCATCGGTAGAGTTTGTAAGACCACGACTGATCCAGAAAGGAATGAATGGAAAAAGCAGCATGTCGTATCAATGGAGAATTCTAAGAATATTTCATTGTTATTGGATCGGGCCAAAATCCGTGTTTGAATTCTTGGCTCGCAACAAAAAAAAAATTCACAGTTGGGTTGAATTAATAAATGGATAGAGTTTGGTGGCTCCAATTATAGGGAAACAAAAAGGAACGAGCTTTCGTTTTGAATTTGAATGATTACCCCATCTAATTATACGTTAAAAATAAAAATATTAGTACTTGATGTGGGAAAAGCTTTTCCTATGAATGGATTATTGATTTTTGTTATGAATCCTAACTATTAGCTATTCTCCATTATATTATGGAGTAGCGATAAATGTGTAGAAGAAAGAGTATATTGATAAAGGTTTTTTTTTTCCAAAATCAAAAGAGCGATTGGGTTGAGAAAATAAAGGATTTCTAACTATCTTGTTATCCTAGAACGAACATAAAACGATTAGATGGAAAAAGCGAGTAGAGAGAGTCCGTTGATGAGTCTTACTTGTTTTCTAGGTATCTATTTCTTTTTTATTAGAATAGAATACCCTGTTTTGACTGTATCGCACTATGTATTATTTGATAACCCAATAAATCTTCGATCCTTGGCCCAAATCGAATTTAAAAAATGGAGGAATTTCAAGTATATTTAGAACTAGATAGATCTCGTCAACATGACTTCCTATACCCACTTATTTTTCGGGAGTATATTTATGCACTTGCTTACGATCATGGTTTAAATAGTTCCATTTTGGTGCAAAATCTAGGTTATGACAATAAATCTAGTTTACTAATTGTAAAACGTTTAATTACTCGAATGTATCAACAGAATCATTTGATTATTTCTGCTAATGATTCTAACAAAAATACATTTTGGGGGTACAACAAGAATTTGTATTCTCAAATAATATCAGAGGGGCTTGCCGTCAGTGTGGAAATTCCATTTTCCCTACAATTAATCTCTTCCTTAGAGAAGGCAGAAATCATAAAATCCTATAATTTACGATCAATTCATTCAATATTTCCTTTTTTTGAGGAAAAATTTCCATATTTAAATTATGTGTCAGATGTACAAATACCCTACCCTATCCATCTGGAAATCTTGATTCAAAGCCTTCGATACTGGGTGAAAGATGCCTCCTCCTTTCATTTATTAAGGCTCTTTCTTTATGAGTATTGTAATTGGAATAGTCTTATTACTCCAAAAAAAAGGATTTCTACTTTTTCAAAAAGGAATCCAAGATTTTTCCTGTTCCTATATAATTTTTATGTATGTGAATACGAATCCATCTTTCTTTTTCTCCGTAACAAATCTTCTTATTTACGATTAACATCTTCTGGAGTCCTTTTTGAGCGAATCTATTTCTATGCAAAAATAGAGCATTTTGTAGAAGTCTTTGATAAGGATTTTCTGTCCACCCTATGGTTCTTCAAGGACCCTTTCATTCATTATGTTAGATATCAAGGAAAATCCATTCTGGCTTCAAAGAATACGCCCTTTTTGATGAAAAAATGGAAATACTATCTTATCCATTTATGGCAATGTCATTTTTTTGTTTGGTCTCAACCAGGAAAGATCCATATAAACCAATTATCCGAGCATTCATTTTACTTTTTGGGCTATTTTTCAAATGTGCGGATAAATCCTTCAGTGGTACGGAGTCAAATGTTGGAAAAGTCATTTATAATGGAAAATCTTATGAAAAAGCTTGATACAATAATTCCGATTATTCCTCTAATTAGATCATTGGCTAAAGCAAAATTTTGTAATATATTAGGACATCCCATTAGTAAGCCGGTCTGGGCCGATTCATCCGATTTTGATATTATTGACCGATTTTTGCAGATAT